GGCTTTACCGGGACTAACGAGTAAAAGACCTGGAGCCGGAAGCGATCTTAGAAACCAATCGCGCTCCGGGAAAAAATCTCAATATCGTATTCGTTTAGAAGAAAAACAAAAATTGCGTTTTCATTATGGTCTTACAGAACGGCAATTACTTAAATATGTTCGTATCGCCGGAAAAGCCAAAGGATCAACGGGTCTGGTTTTACTACAATTACTTGAAATGCGTTTAGATAACATCCTTTTTCGATTGGGTATGGCTTCAACTATTCCTCAAGCCCGCCAATTAGTTAATCATAGACATATTTTAGTTAATGGTCGTATAGTAGATATACCAAGTTATCGTTGCAAACCCCGAGATATTATTACAGCAAGGGATGACAAAAAATCCAGAGCTCTGATTCAAAATTATCTTGATTCATCCCACCATGAAGAATTGCCAAAGCATTTGACTCTTCACGCATTCCAATATAAAGGATTAGTCAATCAAATAATAGATAGTAAATGGGTCGGTTTGAAAATAAATGAATTACTTGTCGTAGAATATTATTCTCGTCAGACTTAAACCTAACTAAAATAACAAACCAAGGGTTCGTACAATTTTTCCCTTTCACTTAAGTTAAGTAAAGGGACACAAGGTAAGGAATTGGATCCGGAGATTTGTATTTTTCTCCCATTCATGTATCATAGATCAGTAGGCAGATCCTTATTCCCTGCCCGTTCTTTCTTTCCTTCCGTATCACAGAAATTAGGAATTGAGAATCTATCTCAAAGAAAGGTCTGAAGCATTGGTGAATTAGGTGAAGATACGGAAAGAGAGGGATTCGAACCCTCGGTAAACAAAAGCCTACATAGCAGTTCCAATGCTACGCCTTGAACCACTCGGCCATCTCTCCTACATAATGATTATGACCGAGAATCCGAGCGAATTGCGAGTTGTTCATATTCGATTGTTAGATGGGTACAGACACTCGAATCCATTCTAGCTATAAAAATGGAAAACTTTTCATCAAAGAAAGCATTTTTTCTTCGAGCCAGGGAGCTGGGAGAAAAAGATAATATAATCTTTTTTTGAAAAACGGTTAAAAACAATAACAATAAAGATATATCTTGTTTGCCAAGACGGAGGCGGCGCTCCTACCTTTTTCTGATATTTTTACCGGATTCAATCAATGAATTGGAACGAATCAACTGATCGGTCTATTTTGTTGGACTATGGTAAATGGATACCTTTCGATCATAATTATCTTTTTATTCGAATTCAATTTCCATAAGAATTTGAAAATTTCTTTCCAATTTTAGGTCGCTTAACAACAACCCCTTAACCCGTAAATCTATTCCAAATTCATAAATCATCCTTTTCGATTTGATTGTATAGTGTATAAGCGTCTACCCGCTATGGACAAAACACAAAATGGAGGGTTATTCTATTTTCATTATAGAAGGATTATTGAAGAATTATTCGATTTTTTTCTTCTTTGGATCTTAATTTCAGAAAAACTTCTCGAATTCTCCTAATCCGCAAGATAAATTCTTTGATTCTTCTACTTTGATCAAATCGGAATAGTTCCTTTCATTCTTATACTACTACATTTGGATGAAATCGAATCGGATTCTAATATTTCTTATTTTTTATCGACCCCCTTCAAAAAGAAAAAATTGGATATGAGTCTGCTTTTATGTTATTTCGTACTGTAAAATTCCTTTACTTGTGGGATCGTTTTCTCACGAGAGTTAATGAAAAGAATTATAGAATGGATTTCTACCTATGCCTAGATCGCGGATAAATGAAAATTTTATTGATAAGACCTTTTCAATTGTGGCCAATATCTTATTACGAATAATTCCGACAACTTCAGGAGAAAAAGAGGCATTTACCTATTATAGAGATGGTGTGATTTGATTATTTTTTTATTTACCGCTTCGGTCTTAGGAGAAAGACGGAAGATTCGGGATAGAAAAGAACGAAAAAGATTATTGAAAAAATCTACGCTTGTTGAAGGTGAAGTTTCTAGATAAAACAATTCCTTCTGTCGTGTATCCCCGATTAATGCAGCCTCAGATGCTTCAATTGTTGATTCGAGTATTGAGCGAAAGGTTACACCTATGGGTTCTATATTACAGGCCAACCCTACCATACTAGACTAGTACCAATAGGCCGCATAGGGGAAGAGGCGCTACGCCTAGGAATCAACAACACGAAAACTTTGTTTAAAATTACCGCCTTTCCTTATTGGGATCGGGACTAAAAAGAATGGTTGGGATAACAAACATCCATCTCGTTGGTACTTTGGATACCCTTAGAACCATAGAAGACTGTTGAAGTGATTAATTCCTGGAAATTAAAGGGCGTTGAGAACAAAGAAATTGTTGGAGTTTACATTTTTATCTAGTACCAGTATCAACACGCGTGATGTTAAGAAAATATCTTTTGCAGAAAGGTTGGCTAGAGATTTCTTGTAAAAACGTTAGCCCCACTGAATTCATAATGAGAATATTTCAATCT